AGGATTATCATTAGGACCATCATACTTGCCGACCATCGATGAACTGATCGGATTAACCAACCAAAGTTAGCTTCCGTCATTATGTATTGAACAGAAGCAAAAGCCTCAGTAACAGTCGGACGGTAATAAAAAGTCATAGCAAACCCTGTAGCTACTTGTACTAAAAAACAAGTAAGCGTAATTCCTCCTAGACAATAAAATATGTTGACATGAGGAGGAACGTATTTACTAGTTATATCATCTGCAATCGCCTGAATCTCGAGACGTTCTTCGAACCAATCATAAACTTTATTGAGATAGGTAAACTAAAGGGACTTCCCCCTCTGAGAACCGTATATGAGAATTTCATCTCGTACAGCTCAAACAAAAACACCCCAATACTGGTTAAAAGAGGGATGGAATAGAAAATTGGAAACTTCTTAATCTTTTGAGTCAATCTTATATAAAAATACAAAAGAGTAAAAATAAGAAAGCTCTTCTTTGTCTTTGTGGTTATAATTAAAATGCCAAAAAATCAAGTCGGCTCGCTTGTCCTTATGTTGATCCTTAGAGGCCTCTTGAATCTTCTATTTACCTATTTTTTTTTCTTTTTTTTTTTTTTCTTTGTATGTAATGTGGCTTTCCTTTTGTTTTCTTTAGTATTGATAGGAATTTTCTTGTTAAGACCCTATGAATCAATTGAAACCTCAGATTCATACTAGAGCCACGATGATTCAATAAAATCTTCAAAATAAGTCCAAGGATTCCCTGAGTAAGAACCATTGGATCATCATTTATTCAAGGAGTAAAATAGATCTAATGACTAAAAAGACAAAATAATTTTGTCTTTTGATTTTGCTCAAAATCAAAAAAGAAATGGGAATTTGAAAGAAGAAAAATCTTTCAATTTCGAACTTTTCTTTGGGGAAATTTTTGGAATCCGGCCGCGAGGTCTGAATATTAAGTATGAATCATAGTTCGAATACTTCGTGATCTATTTCATATATTCCGTGCTCCAGATACTAAAATGAATATCCGACGGGATAAAACCATCTCTATCAAGACGACAGACCCATTTTCTGCACTATCAATAGGATCAATTATAACAAGTCACACACTCATATTCCGGAAATACAGAAACAAAAAAATTTCGCGATCGAACTCCCCAAAAAAATGAGCTAAAATCAAAATCCAAGACCTAAGCTTCACTTTTTTTATTTCAAAGGAAAAGTAAAAGCTAGGATTTTGTGGTTCTTGTGAATCTAATTCATTGAAATTCCGTCCAGTAAAACAGAAGAATTATAAATTTCCAAAATAATAGATAAGAATATCGCAAATAGAGCCATTGCGACACCCATCAAAGGAGTAGTTCCCCATCCAGGAGCTACTTTACCATATTCTGAATTCAACGGTTTCAATAAACTCCCTACATTAGTTCGTCTTGGAACAGATTTAGAATTCCCCTCAACAGTTTGTGTAGCCATAAAGCCTATTTTGTATTCATTAAGATCTGTTGACTTTGTATACCATTCCGTTGTAAATAAAGGATCTTATCATAGATCCATTGTAGTCTTAAAATTATATAATAATGGAAACAGCAACCCTAGTCGCCATCTTTATATCTGGTTTGCTTGTAAGTTTTACTGGGTACGCCTTATATACTGCTTTTGGGCAACCCTCTCAACAACTAAGAGATCCGTTCGAGGAACACGGGGACTAATTGAAGTAATGAGCCTCCCAATGTTGGGAGGCTCATTACTTCAATTCAGATGATGAAAAATCATTTCACTTTTTTAGTTGGAACTTTAGGTGGTTCTCGAAAAAAGATAGCGAAAAAAATGATCCCTAGAGTCGAGACTAAGAGGAATGTATAAACCAATGCTTCCATAAATTCGATCGTGGTTTACAATTATAGCTTCCATACCTGTTTATTTGGGATCATCTCCCGGCTAAAGATAAAGAAAAAAAAGAAGAATCAAAGAAAAGGCGGCAATTGAAATCCAGAGTTCGCCAGTACCTTATGTAAAATAACAAATAGAAAAAAAATAGAAGCTAGAAGCGAAAAATAACAGAACAATCTTGCATCAGACTACTTGTCTTCTTGTAGTTGGATCTCCAAGTTTTTGGAATGCTCCAAATTCTACTTGAGCATCCAAATCTGGGTCAATACCAGCAAAAACATCTCTGAACAAGGTTCTAGCTCCATGCCAAATGTGTCCAAAGAAGAAGAGCAAAGCAAACGAAGCATGTCCAAAAGTAAACCAACCCCTTGGACTGCTACGAAAAACACCATCGGATTTCAAAGTAGCACGATCTAATTCAAAAATTTCACCCAATTGAGCACGTCTAGCATATTTTTTGACAGTAGCAGGATCACTATAACTCACTCCATTCAGTTCGCCACCATAGAATTCAACAGTTACACCTACTTGTTCAACACTATACTTTGATTCTGCCCTTCTAAAAGGAACATCGGCTCTAACAATTCCATCTCCATCTACCAAAACAACTGGAAATGTTTCAAAAAAAGTAGGCATACGACGTACAAAAAGTTCACGCCCTTCTTTATCTCTAAATATAGGGTGTCCTAACCACCCGACAGCTATTCCATCCCCGTTATCCATTGAACCCGCTCTGAATAATCCCCCTTTCGCCGGATTATTTCCGATGTAATCATAAAAAGCTAATTTTTCAGGAATTTTAGACCAAGCTTCTGATAAACTTTGATTTTCGGCTAGTCCAGCACTAACTCTTCGATATATTTCTTGCTGAAAGTATCCCTGATCCCATTGATAGCGGGTGGGACCAAATAATTCGATGGGGGTAGTTGCTGAACCATACCACATAGTTCCAGCAACAACAAAAGCTGCAAAAAAGACAGCAGCGATACTGCTGGAAAGAACGGTTTCAATATTGCCCATACGTAATCCTTTGTATAGACGTTGAGGCGGGCGGACACTAAGATGAAATAAGCCTGCTAATATGCCCAATGTCCCTGCTGCAATATGATGAGAGGCTATTCCTCCTGGAACAAAAGGATCAAAACCTTCCACGCCCCACGCTGGATTTACAGGTTGTACCCTTCCGGTTAGTCCATAAGGGTCGGACACCCATATTCCAGGACCATATAATCCTGTTACATGAAATGCGCCAAAACCAAAGCAAGCCAATCCTGAGAGAAATAAATGAATTCCAAAGATCTTAGGCAAATCTAAAGAAGGTTTTCCTGTACGTTCATCCTCAAATATTTCTAGATCCCAATACACCCAATGCCAGATAGCTGCCAAGAAGCACAAGCCAGAAAATACAATATGTGCCCCGGCTACACCTTCGTAACTCCAAATACCCGGATTCGTTATCGTCCCTCCTGTAATACTCCAACCGCCCCATGAATTGGTTATTCCTAAGCGAGTCATGAAGGGTATAACGAACATACCCTGTCTCCACATTGGATCAAGAACGGGGTCGGAAGGATCAAAAACTGCTAATTCATATAAAGCCATTGAACCAGCCCAGCCAGCAACCAGAGCTGTATGCATTATATGGACAGCAAGCAAACGACCGGGATCATTCAATACGACGGTATGAACACGATACCAAGGCAAACCCATAGGAATACCCCTTTATCAACAAAAAATAGACACTATGTAACTTTATTGCATTAAAAAAACTATGCTATGGACCCCCTTTTTTCAGTGGATTATCTCGGAAAAAGGATGAATATTTGTTCTATTCTTTTAGTAATAATGGAATAGTTCGGTTCGTAGGAAAAAAGAGAAGCAGATCTATTTTATACTCGATAAGTACCAATACGCAATGGGAGTTGAGTCCCTTTTCGATGAGGGAATGCATCCATATTTGATCATCATTCAAAGAACCTATTCGTAAGAATTTTCCTTTATTCATTCTGTTTTCCTTTATTTTATAAACTTATTCAATCTATATTATTAACACAAGAAGCCCATTATTACGCTTCCACATCAAAGTGAAATAGAGTAGTTAATTCTTTTTTCTTTCATTTTATGCCTATTGGTGTTCCAAAAGTCCCTTTTCGAAGTCCCGGAGAGGAAGATGCATCCTGGGTTGACGTATAGTGTGACCTGTCAGATATATTGGGTCATATGGGAGTTCCCCATTCTCTCCCCCGATCGAGATATCCTCTATTTCGCCCAAAAAAATTGATTGAATTATCAAAAATTTGTAGCGTGAAGTGCAATGAAGTGAAATTAGATCCATTTTGTGAGGAGGTATCCATATTAATATTAGCAATTCAAAGAATTTATGGTTGACTTGGCTGGAACAATAAAATGAGGTATCCAGGCTCCGTTTAGAAAAACCCAATTGGAAATATATCTATGATTATTACTTATATCATAGATATCATAAAGGATTCTATTTAGAAATGAATTCTAAATAGAAGTGATCTCAAACTGTTAATCAATCACTAATAAATATGATGAATACGTTGAATATTTGACGAAAGACATGAAAGAAATTAATTGAAAAAAAAAAAAGACGTGGTATTGGGGTTATTTGTCCTATATGTGCAAATCCAAATCGGGCAGATCCTTACTCGGAGTAGAGCATAAACCTAAAAAAATCAAAAAAGCCCATTCAGGAACAAGAAAATGACATCGTGATTTTTGGATTGGATCTCGATGAAAAAATACATCAATGAAAAGTTAGTTCAATAAGTTTAGTGAATTTTTTTAATAAAATATTATAGGAAACCCGTCCAAACTCATCGTTCTTGAAAAATAGAAGAAAAGCCACTTCGTTAGAAAGAGTCCCCTGCTATGAAAAAAGAAAGAGGGCTGGAATCTACACATTGATTTTCTTTTTTCGCAAGTTTTGTTGAACCGTATGCATCAAAAGGTGCTCATACGGCTCCTAAGGGATAGAATTTTATCCTAATCAACCGACTTTATCGAGAAAGATTACTTTTTTTAGGCCAAGAGATTGATAGCGAAATCTCGAATCAACTTATTGGTCTTATGGTATATCTCAGTATCGAGAATGATACCAAGGATCTGTATTTATTTATAAACTCTCCTGGCGGCTGGGTAACACCCGGAATAGCTATTTATGATACTATGCAATTTGTGCGACCAGATGTACAGACAATATGCATGGGATTGGCCGCCTCAATGGCGTCTTTTATCCTGGTCGGAGGAGAAATTACCAAACGTCTAGCATTCCCTCACGCTTGGCGCCAATGAGTTTTTTATTTGAGAGAAAAAAGAAGACTATGCCTTCGCCATATGAATTATTAATATTAAGTAATAATAGCATGGCACTTCGAATTCGATATGAAAATTTTTTATTGTTTTTTTTTCAAAAAATTCGATTATATATCGAAAGAGTAGTATGAGATAAAGTAAAGAAAGAGAGGGTATTTACGATTTTATCTTCTCTATCGTAGCCCTATTTCAGCGTCACAAACAAACTTTTTTCACACCGGAAGATTATTAAGAATATTTATGTTATGAAAGAGTACGCAAAAAAACAAAACAAAGAAACTTTGGGATTGCTGAATCAAAGACGAAATAAATATATAAAGCAACGGGGCCATCATAGTATTTTTTAACTCCTCCGAAAAAAAAAAAAAGAAGGGTGGTAATTGGATCATTTACGATCTGGGTATAATAGACCCAATATTTTCTCTTTCTTCGATGAAAGATAAAAAAACGAATTCCATTGTGGAGCCGTATGCAATGCGAAAAAAATGCCCGTACGGTTGTTCAATTCTATCTTTTTCTTTATCTCTTTCCCTCGCCTCATCGTGCAAGATAGAGGAACCTTTTATTATGTTATATTCTATCATCAGGGTAATGATCCATCAACCTATTTCCGGTTTTTATGAGGCACAAACCGGAGAATTTATCCTGGAAGCGGAAGAACTCCTGAAACTGCGCGAAACCCTTACAAGGGTTTATGTACAAAGAACAGGCAAGCCCTTATGGGTTGTATCCGAAGACATGGAAAGGGATGTTTTTATGTCAGCAACAGAAGCCCAAGCTCATGGAATTGTTGATCTTGTAGCGGTTGGATAAAAAATAGCAGTGATTTCGCACAAATAGACGATTTAAGATTTTATCTTCTTAAGGGTTTAATATTCTATTAATCTATTACTATTAAAATAAAATTAAATACAAGAAATTCCAAATCATCCGGTTAGGATCGATCTAAACCAGCCCATAATGTATAATTCAGCATGCCAACTATTAAACAACTTATTAGAAATCCACGACAGCCAATCAGAACCGTCACGAAATCCCCCGCTCTTCGGGGATGCCCTCAGCGTCGAGGAACATGTACAAGGGTGTATGTGCGACTCGTTTAAATCATGGGATGAGACAAAATAAAGGAAAGAAAAAAAATTTTCCAGTATCAATGATCAATACCAGTGAATCAGATAGAATGGAAGAACTCCATTCACTATCTAAAAAAGATCGATCTATCTTATCTTTCTATTGTGTATGAAATTTATGGTTTCCATTGGTGTAAATCTAATCACCTCCATTTGCAATTTAAGATCAGAAAGAATTCCCCATTGGTAACAAATAGTTATCCATTAAGCGGGGGAAATCCTATTTAAAAATTAAAAAGCAGAAAGATTTTTTTGATTCTTGCAAGAACGGACTAACAGGGTCAGCTATCCAACCAATCTTCATAATTAAATACCGTTACTGTATAAGGTATATCTCGTTATGAAAGACCTATTACTGGAAAATTCATGGGTAGAGCCAAAAAGTGGTAACTGTACAAGTTACCAATAGCATTGATTAAATGAAGGAAGGGCTCCGGTGTATAGAGAGGACCTCACCGTTTAAGAAGTAACCATAGAGACGATGGAACCCACAATTTTATTTCCATTTACTACTTTATTTTATTCCCAATGCCTAGAAAAAAGGAAAAAAACGTGGTCGGGAAGGTTATAGTAGCAAAAGCCATTGGAATTTTGATTTTATAAATTGGAAGAATCCGTTTTGGTATTAATAGACTAGGAAAGGGGAAAAGAATAACTGAAAGAAAGGAAATCAATTAGTTATTCATCAAAGTTTCATTTATTCAATGACCAGAATTAGACGAGGATATATAGCTCGTAGACGCAGAACAAAAATTCGTTTATTTACATCAAGCTTTCGCGGGGCTCATTCAAGACTTACTCGAACAATGACTCAACAGAAAATAAGAGCTTTGGTTTCGTCTCATCGTGATAGAGATAGGAAAAAAAGGGATTTTCGTCGTTTGTGGATCGCTCGAATAAATGCAGTAATTCGCGGGAATCCGGTATTCTATATTTATAGTAGATTCATACACAATCTATATAAGGGGCAGTTGCTTCTTAATCGTAAAATACTTGCACAAATAGCTATATCAAATAGGAATTGTCTTTATATGATTTCCAATGAGATCATAAAATAAGGAAATTGGAAGGAATCCGTCAGAATTTTTAAATGGAGTTTCTCTGGAGAATGAACTCCGAGAAGGTAGAGTAGAAATTAGTATGATAAAATCTGATAATATGATTGATAAAAAGTCGTTAAAATGAGCGAACACGCTCAATAAAAAAAAAAGATTTATTCTTCTTTCCCGATTTTCCCGATTCTTTTTTTTTTTTTTTTTTTTCTTACAACACGACTGATTCTCGGATTTTTTGAACAAGACATCCATCTGTGTTTGAGTTTGAATTCGGATTGGAATTTTGATTCAATTGAAGAGTAAGCTTATTTTTTTCTGAGTCTAAAACCTGTAGTTCTAGTGGTCGACTCACTTCTTTCAAATTGTTTCTCATTATTAAGAAAAGGTAACAAAGATAAAATACGAGCTTGTTTTATAGCAATAGTAATTAATCGTTGTTCTTTTAAGGTCAACTTATTCACCCGTCTAGATAATATTTTCCCTTGTTCACTAATAAATCGACTAATTAAACTCATGTTTCTATAATCAATTCGATCCCCCGATTGGATCGGGGGCAAACGCCTACGAAAAGATCTCTTGGGTTTAAGAAAGAGTCGTTTGGATTTATCCATAATTTGTTTATTCCTTATCCCTAAAATCCTATTTTGATGAAATAAAAAATGATTTCTATTATTAATTAATAGGATTTGGTTTGTCTATATTTATTTATTTGTTTCTATTTAACTATATGAAATAATATAGATATATATATATCTCATTTTTTTTTTCATGTTCTTCGGAAAGGTGACACACAAGCACTAGATTCGATCTATATCTATTTCTTTATCTCCCCGTGAATTGTATGTTTGTAACAATAGGGACAGAATTTTCTCAATTCCAATCGACTAGGTGTATTGTGTCGATTCTTTTGAGTAATATATCTGGAAATACCCGTTGATTCCTTTTTAACACCATTTCGAACACAACTGGTACATTCCAAAATAACCCTTACTCGGACATCTTTACCCTTGGCCATGAACCTCCTTTGGGTTTTTAATTCACCCACCTTTTCTATTTTCCGATCCGAAGCGAATAAGACGAAAGGAACAAAAAAATCGAAGTTGCTAATAACTCAAAATCCAATTATGAAATAAAGATTTTGTTCCAATCAATATAGTAAATAATAAGTAATACAAAAATTTCGAACTCTATTTGTAATCGCAATAAAATATTTCATTTAAGTATCTTGTATTGTATGATACTCTTACAATAGCCACATTTCGATTTCCGTTTTCTTTTAACTCTATTATTAATTGAATTGGAGTCTGAACCCGAGTTTCGCTGAGGTTGAATCCACCTTTTTCTTTCGCTTTCCTCCCTTATTCTATCTATCTAATTCTAAAAAAAAAGAAGGGAAAGATAGATTAGTCACAAATATTTGATTCTATTTCGAATCTTCTTCACCCCTTTCCATGTCAATAACTAGAATGAAAAAAAAGGAAATGTCAACGCATCTGGGAATAAACGATTGATTTCTATCAATAAACCTGCTAAAGATCCGAACCATAGAGTACTTAGTACCGGTGCCACGGAAAGATATGTTTTTAGATCTCGCATTGAAAATCCTCCTTCTTTTTTTTGTATTCCATATTGGAATACATTATATTATGCTAAGAGATATATATGTAGTTAAAGACCACTTGTATTTGTGCGCGGAATCCCTAATTCAAATTGAAATGTGCAATAATTCGGTAGATAAGATTTTCTTTTCTTTCTTTTTCTTAAAGCAGAAAGCTGGGTCCCTTTCTGCCTGAGAATTCCCCAGAAAAATATTCGAAAAATATTCATTTATTATTATTCTATGTTATATGATATGAGACCAAAAAAAAGAAAAGGCAAGATCCATTTTTCATATCAATGGAGGAAATAAAATAAGGGATGTGGAAAACAAGACGGGGATTTTCTACAATGATACTGTAGACGAATTAAAAGGGATGTAGCGCAGCTTGGTAGCGCGTTTGTTTTGGGTACAAAATGTCACGGGTTCAAATCCTGTCATCCCTACCTATTACTTCTCCTCTGAGCAGTAACGATAGATCCAGATCTATTAAAAAAATTGGACATATATAATCTTTAATTTTATGATATATGATAGTATACACATCCAAGAAGTATTTATTGGGGTTATACAAAAAATCCCCTTCTTTACATTACAGCCTTTTACGTTGTCATAAGAAAGCGCTCTTAGTTCAGTTCGGTAGAACGTGGGTCTCCAAAACCCAATGTCGTAGGTTCAAATCCTACAGAGCGTGATTTCGCTCTTGTCTTGTTAGACCGAAAATGATACTCAACTGAAAGAATTGAAGAACAATCTCACTTTGGCCTTGACCTCCTCCTTTTTTTAATTTAATCCGGAGGAGGTCAGTTAAAAAAAAGAGATGTTAATTAATCAAAGGTCCAACTGATCACCACGTCTGTATTGTAAATATGCGGTTACGAATAATCCAGCCAAAGTAATAGGAATTAGACCTAAGACGATTCCAAATAGAAAAACTTCAATCATTTCAATTTAATTTATTTGAAAGAGGAAAAAGAGAGGTAATATCTATCCCTAAAT